AGTGGTATTTTGATGTTAGGATGAAGATTCAATCCGAAAGAACTACCGGCCCAATTCAAAAAAGCCTATTTAGCCTTACGCTGAAGCAGCTCCCATTCCTCCTTCAGAAGAAATGGCACCAACATCGGTCACTGAAGGAGCCCGGCAACAGAGTTGGATAGATGCCATGAAGCTTCCCTTCAACCAGTCCCTAGGCCCTAGGGGGGGCTTTCCGAGACCAATGCCTATATTCTAACTTTCTCTCTCTCTGGCAGCTATTGAAATGGAAGTTGGTGAAATGGTAGATCGATTTCAGCTATCTGGGGCAGTCAAAGAGGCATTCCGTCTTGAGTCCGGCTTGACTATATGATGCCCTACTTTCCTGGTTTTCTGTGAATCCCGGGAAATATGGTATGCCCTTTCGTTCTCATTCTGGTTCTGGCTGTTCACCTTCACTAATGATTTTCTTTTCGATCCTCTACCGGCCCCTTTAGAAAAGGCGGGTCAAGAGGGTTGCGTAGCTTACTTGGTAAAGGACTCCTTGAGTTTAGCGGTCATGGATCGATTCTAGGTGGTTCACTTGTATACCCCTATTCTCAGAGTTCACGTTCTGATCTAGTCAATCTACTTTGAAGATGAGTTCCATAGTTTTGGGCAGGACAGGTGGGAACCAGGAGTTCAAGCGTCTGTTAAAGCAATCGGGCAAATGCGTATATACTAGCTTACTAGCTTGAGTAGCTTGTGTACTTGCCAGTTCAAGGAAGCAGTTAGTCCAGCGGGGGAATCAATAGATCTAGTTGGTTTAGAGCAGACAGAGTTGGTTTTGCTTGCTCCAGACGAGATTGGTCCAGGCGGAGGTGCCAAAGGCTAAAGGCAAAAGGCTCAGCTCAGGCCCCTTTAGAAAGGGCGGTTCAAAAGGCGGCGTCACACTGCTTTCAAAGCAAAGAAGGCAAGGCGACCGAAGGGAGGGTTCTCGGGACCGGGGAGCATATGAGTAAGGTGCAGGGCCAATTTCAGTGCCGGTTGGAGACCTGGTTCGAGATGCATATCTTGAAAGAGAGCCATCACCTCGCCCAACATCCCTTCCTTTTCAATAGTCAATTCGAGAGCCAAATCCAAAAGCTTCAGAAGCAGTTGATCTTGATCCCGGTTGAAGCCCCCCGGGAATTATTAGTAGTGCTGCTTGCTATAAATATCTTTTGGAGGCCCAAGCGGAGGCTCGTTTACTTATGGAACGTCAAAAATTATTGTGAATTATGAATCTTCTTCGATTGATGGATAACAACAATAAAGTGGGAAAACTATTTCAAAAGATGCTTTCGAAGTTCAAGTGAATTATATCAGATGAAGGCTACCCTTCCCCAAAAAGTTTCATTTTGCAGTGAAAGTTCAAGTCGAAGATCAAAGTTCAAGTTGCGGATATCTTCGCCCCCCTCTCCCGACTCAGTCACATGCAACCAGGCTTTCAACCCGGCCCGAACCTTACTCAACATAGGGCCACCTGACCGGTCTTTCTGAGAAGAAGAGCATATCTATGAAGAAGACCTTCCGGAAAGTCGCCTATGGAAAGAGCATACCCAACCAATATAAGCCTGCAATAATAATGGTTGGACCCCATCATTCTTACTGAATTATTGAAAGTTTCCCCATTCCCATTTCATTTGTAAGCTGAACGGAAAATGCTTGCTTCTCCGAGCGATGAACCGTGATTGTCTAGCTGTACGGAATCCCTGGGGAGTGAAGGGATAGGTGGAACAGGAGGGGGTGGAAGAACTACTGAAAGTAATCCATAAGATTTCATACCTTTCTGCCTTACCCTAGATATGTGGGGGTGGAAATTTCCTCCAATCGGAATACTTTCGGGATTGCATGCCGGATTAATCACTTCACGGGAGAGAACACGAGGGATGAGCGACGATCGGCCTACCGCCATATGTAGAAAAAGAGGGGTTTTGACTAGTCATCATCGGTTTACCCGCTTGCTGAAACCTCCCTCCATAGCCGATTGGATGGTTGGATAGCCACTCAACCCTTCACTATACTTCCTGTATCCCACTCCCCTCCCTATCTCTCTCGACCCGGCTGGAATGCCTCCATTCCCATCCTTTATGATCTCTGGGCCTTCCCGCTATGAGATATTCCCGGTGCAGAAGCATATTCATGCGGAATACTATTCTACTTCTTTCCTCGGGTGGATAGAAGTTTGTCATCAGTGGAAATGCGTGATACAGATACTCCTCTATGCGAATGTTCTGGCTTTCAAAGGACGGGGAAGAGGAAGGGAGTTTCGGGAACAAAGCCCCCGGATTTCAAAGTTCAGCCCTACCCTATAGTGGAGTATCTTTTCCCTATCTAAGTTATATCAACATAGCCAACTAGAAAACTCATCCGCTTGTCAATTAATTCTTGGTGTAATACTCACTCGTAAATGATTGGTGTCAGAATTTATCACTGATCAGATGTGAGCTTACAGGGCTAGGGCTCATCCGTGTAAGAATTAGGAATTCCTCTGGAAACTCGTCCCAGAATGGGCGTTATGACAAAGAACAAGAAAAAAACAAAAGGAGGAATTTGTCCAATAGTAACAAATGGTGCCTCCACAGGTTGACATCCGATCCAACCTAGTAGTAAGCGATCCGCCAAAAGCAACCAAAATATTCCTTGGTGAATAGGGCGAAAACTTGAACTACGCACATACATACTTTTAAAAAAAGGTAAAGCCAACAGACATATAAAAACTGGTGCTATTGCGGCTACACCTCCCGATTTGTCAGGTATACTACGAAGAATAGCATGGATCGGTAGGAAATACCATTCCGGCACAATATGAGGCGGGGTGGACATCGGATTAGCAGGTATATAATTGTCGGGATGCCCCAAAACATTAGGAGCATAAAAAATCCAAATGGAAAAAAAGATAGCAAAAGCTACCCAACCTACTAGATCCTTTACATAAAAATAAGGGTAAAAAGAAATTTTATCCATCTCTGAATGTACACCCAATGGATTATTGGATCCATATTGATGCAATGCGGCCAGATGAAGAAGACTGGCGCCTGCTAAAATAAAGGGGAGTAAATGATGAAGACTAAAAAAACGATTTAAGGTGGCATTGTCCACGGAGAAACCACCCCAAAGCCAAGTCACTATGGTATCTCCTACTACAGGTATGGCGCTAGCTAAGCTTGTAATTACTGTAGCTCCCCAAAAGCTCATCTGACCCCAAGGTAGTACGTATCCTGTAAAAGCTGTCACAATCATTAATAGGAAGATTACAACTCCGAGACACCGAACAAATTCCCTAGGACTGCTATAACTCGCATGATATAGACCACGAAAAATATGAAGGTGAACCACAATGAGAAACATACTTGCCCCATTAGCATGCATATAACGGAGCAACCAGCCCCCTTCAACATCTCTCATAACGTGTTCTACGCTGTTGAAAGCTAGATCCACATGAGGTGTGTAATGCATAGCTAAAAAAACGCCAGTAACTATCTGAATGATTAAACAAAGACCAGCTAACGAACCGAACCCCCACCAATAACTAAGATTGCTTGGGGTTGGATAATCTATCAAATGCTGATTCAGTGTGGAGGATATAGGTTGTTTAAGAAGAGAAAATCGTTGGTTCCTTATAGTCATTTCTCTTTCCTATCGTGACAACTCTTGTTCCCCCACCTTTTTAGCGTTCCGGGGCCCTACTTACTTACTATATAATAAAGATATCCATTATATATATAGTAAGTACCCTTGATTCCGGGGTATACAGCGAAAGAAGCGAGCGTCGAAGGGGTCATCCTGGGTTACTGAAGAGTCGTCCGACTGCTCGGTGACCGAATCAGAGAGGTTCGCTTTCTCTTCTCTCCAGCACTCTCGGACTGATCATCTTACTGCAACAAAGCAAGCTTAGGAAAAAATAGAATGGAAATTTAGGTCCCTTATCTTATTAGGCCGCTTTCCAGATGATTCTTTCCTCTTCGGTGAGAGAGGGCAAGGGTGTGAAAGAATTTTCAAAGGAGAGAAGATTTCCGTCCACCAAGCGGGACAGAGTGCGACCCCTAAGCAATTGGAGGTTCTCGCCCCGTACTCTAAAGGTCCATATCATCTTCAAACTTTTTCTGTTCCATTAGCATAGCTAAATTGGAATAGGATGACTCAGCGTCAGGAAAAGTAATAAGCCCCCTTGCCTTGATTGAATTTGGCTTCGCTGCGCCCTGAATCAATCAATAAGCTTATTGATTTAATTCATCCGGCGAGAGGGAGGCTGTGAGTCACGTGGGCTACGGATTTTTCGGTTGGTTGATTCTCGAAATCACCTCTTGAGAAAAAAAAAGGTCCTCGGGTCCCGACCCACAAATGAATAGGAAGCGGGGCGAGGGTCTTTCATTCAAGGGGGAAAAGAGGGGTGGGGCTTTGTTCTGGGGGGGGCCGCCTTGCGCAGCAGCTTTAGAAAGGAGAGAATTTCAGAAAGTCACTCTCTCCAACCTTTTCTATCTATCCGGCGAGAGAAAGTCAATATGATATTTGCGTTGGTTTTTCCAACGAAACTACTTTTTTTTCTCTCCAGGCTAAGTCCCACACTCTTACTTCAATGATGGGAACAACCTCCGCACTCCGGCGCTCCAATGAACAAAAGTTATCCGCCTTACTTTATTTAGAATAGTGGCCCTCGGGAGTTACATTCGTAACAACATGTTATGTTCACGCGGTGATTTCCCCCTGTATGTAGTCGATGTCTGGGGAGCATACTTGACAGGAGATAGACACAGGCGGTAGAGAGGTCCCCCACTTCGATTCCCGCCCCGTTAGCATCTCCGATCCGAGATAAGGGATTACTCCGTTAGGTCTTTTCGGTCCTCATTAGGCCGGTAATGGACCTACTTACCTTGCTTGTGGACCAGCTGCAGAGCTAACCCTTGTTCTATTGGTTTGGTGGTTGCTACCAAGACGATTTCTTTATGCCCATCAAAGGACCTCGAGATGCTAATCCACGAAAAACGATACGAGAAATTCGA